ACTCAGAAAAAATATTAGTAGTTGATGATGAATCTAGTATTAGAAGAATTTTAGAGACTAGATTATGTATGATTGGATACAATGTTATAAGCGCATCTAATGGAGAAGAAGCTTTAATAATGTTTAGAAAGGAATACCCGAACTTAGTAGTACTTGATGTAATGATGCCTAAACTAGATGGATATGGTGTTTGTCAAGAGATTAGAAAAGAATCAGATGTTCCAATTATTATGCTTACAGCACTAGGAGACGTTTCAGATCGAATTACTGGATTAGAACTAGGTGCTGATGACTATGTAATCAAACCTTTTTCACCTAAAGAACTAGAAGCTAGAATTAGATCTGTATTAAGAAGAGTAGATAGAATATCAGCACACTCTGGAATTCCTAGTTCAGGTATAATTAATATAGGATTTTTAAAAGTTGATACAAATCGAAAACAAGTTTATAAAAATAATGAGAGAGTAAGATTAACTGGAATGGAATTTAGTTTATTAGAACTACTAGTCAGTCGAGCTGGAGAACCTTTTTCAAGAGCCTCTATACTACAAGAAGTATGGGGCTATACACCAGAAAGACATGTAGACACGAGAGTTGTTGACGTTCATATATCACGACTTAGAGCAAAATTAGAAGATAATCCCAGCAACCCAGATTTAATACTAACAGCAAGAGGAACAGGCTACTTATTTCAAAAAATAATAGAAGGAGGACAGGCAGAACAAAGAGAAAGAAAGGAAACAAAAGGAACAAATATAAACTATTAGAGTAAACTATATTATTTGGTTGCGTTTTTTATTAAATAAATAGACTTTTTATATTATAGCCAAACTAATTTTAAATTTTAGCTTATTTTTTTTATCTGCGTGCTTTTCTAAAAAAATTTTAGCTTACTTTTTTTAATTTTGGATTTTTTGATATAATATTAGCTTTATCTAAATATAATAATTCTAATCTTTAATTTAAATACTCTATTAAGTTCTATTGTTGTTTTTTAATCAAATTGTATTAATTTTTTTAGCTCATTATTATTGTATCTAACTGTTGTTATTCTATTAATTTCTATCTATTTTTATTGATTATTCATATACATTTGTTTACTAATTTTTTTATCTTAATAACAATAAAATTTTCAACTTTACTTATTTAAATTTAATTTTTCAACTTTTAAATTTTTAATTATTGTATTGAATATACCATACTAATTAAGCACATAATTAATAATTAATTTATTATATAATCGTTTTATCAAAAAAAATAATTATTATATATATATTTTTGATATTGAATTAATTAATTTAGTAAGTTTGTTTATAATAAATTTAGTTTTTTTTATAGTAATTTATTAACACTAATTGTATGATTTTTGATTATTTAAATTCTTGTTACTATATTTTATTTATTTATGCAACAACAATATTTTATTAATGAAGTGTTCTTATACTTAAATAATATTAATTGAATTATTAGTTAAGATTTTTCAAAATTTTTTTTGTTTTTTATACAAATTTTAATGAAAAAAAACGAGAATGGATTTATAATAACTATTAAGCGTAAAGAAAAGTAAAGTATCTTATAATATTCATGGTTAATAATTAATGAAAGATACTAAACATTAAATATATTTACTTATATTAAATTTGCTCTGGAGATTAGGTTATTATGACCATAGCAATTGGACAAGAAAAAACTCGGGGTGCTTTCGATCTTATAGACGATTGGTTAAAAAGAGATCGATTCGTATTTATTGGTTGGTCTGGTTTACTATTATTCCCTTGTTCTTATTTAGCACTAGGTGGTTGGTTAACAGGTACAACTTTTGTGACTTCATGGTATACTCATGGACTTGCAAGTTCATACTTAGAAGGATGTAATTTCTTAACTGCAGCTGTATCAACTCCTGCTAATAGTATGGGACATTCTATATTATTTTTATGGGGTCCAGAAGCTCAAGGCGATTTTACACGTTGGTGTCAAATTGGTGGCTTGTGGACTTTTGTTGCTTTACATGGAGCATTTGGATTAATTGGTTTTTGCTTACGCCAATTTGAGATTGCTAGACTTGTAGGTATTCGTCCTTACAATGCAATTGCTTTCTCTGGACCTATTGCTGTTTTTGTTTCTGTATTTTTGATGTATCCACTTGGTCAAGCAAGTTGGTTTTTTGCTCCTAGTTTTGGTGTAGCAGCAATTTTCAGGTTTCTACTATTTTTGCAAGGATTTCACAACTGGACTTTAAATCCTTTTCATATGATGGGAGTAGCTGGTATTCTAGGTGGTGCATTATTATGTGCTATCCATGGTGCTACTGTAGAAAATACAATTTTTGAAGATGGTGATGCAGCAGATACATTCCGCGCTTTTACACCAACTCAATCAGAAGAAACATATTCTATGGTTACAGCTAATAGATTCTGGTCACAAATTTTTGGTGTAGCATTTTCTAATAAAAGATGGTTACACTTTTTTATGTTATTTGTTCCTGTGACAGGTATGTGGACAAGTGCATTTGGTATTGTAGGTTTAGCTTTAAACTTACGTGCATATGACTTTGTGTCACAAGAATTAAGAGCAGCAGAAGATCCAGAATTTGAAACTTTCTATACTAAAAATATTTTATTAAATGAAGGTATTCGTTCTTGGATGGCTGCACAAGACCAACCGCACGAAAATTTCATATTCCCAGAGGAGGTTTTACCACGTGGAAACGCCCTTTAATACTAGCGTAGGAGTTGGCGGTAGAGATATTGTACTTTAAGTATTAAATAATATAATATTAATTAAAATAAAGGAATTTACTATATAATACTGTACTAATTATCAATAATTTATTCTTATATTAATATCATTATATTTTTATTCTTATTTGAGATCAAATGTAATAATCTAATATAAATATTATAATTTAAGTTAATATCCTTATATTATTTTAACTATAAATTAGTGTTAATTTAAAAGTGTCCTTAATTTATATTATTGCAATGGGATATAAATAGATTTAAATTATAGTAATAATCTCTTATCTATTTTAGTAAGACTTTTTTTATATATTCTATTTAAAAGTAGATTGAATGTATAGTATGAAAAAACATAATTATAAAAAACTAAGTATAATTAAATAAGCTATATAATAAGAAATTATTTTGTATAGTTTTGTAACCAAGTATTATTAATTCTTAGGCTAATGAATCTACTGGATTTGCATGGTGGTCAGGAAATGCACGTTTAATCAATGTTTCTGGTAAGTTATTAGGTGCTCATGTTGCACATGCAGGTATTATGGTGTTTTGGACTGGAGCTATGACTTTATTTGAAGTTGCACATTTTATTCCAGAAAAACCATTATATGAACAAGGTTTTATTCTTTTACCTCATTTAGCTTCTCTAGGTTGGGGAGTTGGTCCTGGTGGAGAAATAATTAGTACATATCCTTACTTTGTAGTAGGTGTTGTTCATTTAATTTCTTCAGCTATTTTAGGCTTTGGTGGATTATATCATTCACTAATTGGTCCTGACACTCTTGAAGAATCTTTTCCTTTTTTTGGTTATGATTGGAGAGATAAAAATAAAATGACAACTATATTAGGTATTCATTTAATACTTCTAGGTATAGGCGCATTTTTACTTGTCATTAAAGCTTTATTTAGTGGTGGTATATATGATACATGGGCTCCAGGTGGTGGCGATGTACGTTTTATTAGTAATCCTACTTTAAATCCAGCTGTAATTTTTGGCTATCTGCTTAAATCTCCTTTCGGAGGTGATGGATGGGTAGTGAGTGTTAATAACATGGAGGACTTAGTAGGAGGCCATATTTGGATTGGTGTAACCTGTATTACTGGCGGTATATGGCATATTTTAACTAAACCTTTCGCATGGGCTAGACGAGCTTTTGTTTGGTCTGGTGAAGCTTATTTATCTTATAGCTTAGGTGCACTATCTTTAATGGGTTTTATTGCTAGTCAATATGCTTGGTATAATAATACAGCCTACCCAAGTGAATTCTATGGTCCAACAGGCCCAGAGGCATCTCAAGCTCAGGCTTTTACTTTTCTTGTTAGAGACCAACGCCTGGGTGCTAATGTTGCTTCAGCACAAGGTCCAACAGGTTTAGGTAAGTACTTAATGAGATCTCCAAGTGGTGAAATTATATTCGGTGGTGAAACTATGAGATTTTGGGATCTGAGAGCTCCTTGGTTAGAGCCTCTACGTGGTCCAAACGGTCTAGACTTAAATAAAATTAAAAATGATATTCAACCGTGGCAAGAACGTAGAGCAGCAGAATACATGACTCACGCTCCTTTAGGATCTTTAAACTCTGTAGGAGGAGTAGCTACTGAAATTAACTCAGTAAACTATGTATCTCCACGCTCTTGGTTAACTACTTCTCATTTTTTCTTAGCATTTTTTTTATTTGTAGGACATTTATGGCATGCTGGTAGAGCAAGAGCTGCTGCTGCCGGATTTGAAAAAGGTATTAATCGTGAAAACGAGCCAGTTCTTTCTATGCGTCCTTTAGATTAATTGCATAATAAATAATATTCGTAGAATATATTCTACGAATATTATTTATTAACCATGATATTATTTTTATTATAAAAAGGTTATTGCTATGACTTCTTCTTTATCTGCATTTATTAGTAGCCTTCTATTAGGAGGATTAATAGTAGTTTTACCTATTACTTTAGCTTTAGTCTTTGTTAGTCAAAAAGATAAAGTACTTAGAAATTAAATTAATAAAATCTATTTTAAAATCATTATTTGTTGATTTAATACTTTTATAAGTCGGGATGACAGGATTTGAACCTGCGACATTCTGCTCCCAAAGCAGACGCGCTACCAAGCTGCGCTACATCCCGATAATTAATTAAAAATTTACTCTTATCTATTGTAGTTTTTTTTTAATTTTTTGTCTATATATTTTAGACATGTATATCTTGTATAAGTTAGCTATTTAGGATGCCAAAACATAGCTCTTGTATTGTAAGGATTAACTAAAAAGCCTAAAGTTTTATAAAATTCTATTACTTGAGAATCAGCAAATAGTCTAATTATATTAATATTTCTATTTTTTAAGTATTTGATGATCTTTTTTATTAATAATTTGCCTAATCCTTTTCCTTGGAAAGTTGGATGTACTACCACGTCCCAAATTATTGCATTGAAGCTATAGTCAGATGTTGCTCGTGCAAATCCTATTAGTCTGATTTTATTATTATTATTATAAAATAGTGAAATAGTGATAAAACTATTTTTTATTGCTGTTTTTACTTTTGTGACAGGTCTTTCTATCCATCCAACCGAACGACATAATTGATCTAAATCGTTAATATTAATTTTTTTGCTGGTAGTAAAATAAATTTTAAATTGTTCATTGATATCTATATTATCTTGATATTTTTCAACTTTTATAAGATTTATTTTATTTATATCTATTTCTGTCAACAAGTTTAAATTATCCAAAAAATTTTTTAGTAATATCATTTTATTAGAGATTATGAAATATTATATGATGATAATAAAATAATTACTTCATCCATGTTACTAATGTTTTTTTATTCAAATATTTATTTGAATAAAAAAACATTGGTTTATTTGATTGTTTTACTTGCTATTAGAAAGGTAAAAATAACTGGTCTGGGTAGAAACGATTAGATTAAATAAGATAATTATTTTTAAATCTGTTTATTCAAAACCATATTCTAGCAATTAAGCTAATATGGCTTTTACACTAATTAAGTGATTTTAGTGTACTATAGCTATATTGAAATATCTTTATTATTCTACCGATATTATAGTTGCTGACTTATTTATATATAATAATTCAATAGATTTTTTAATAACTGTTTGACTACTATAAGGTATATTTTAATTATTTTTGTTCTTTATTTTTTATTGAGACTATAAAATATTGATTAAGTTTTTTTATAATGATACTTTATTATGTTTTACCTTTTGTATTTATTTAAATTAAAATAATTTCTTTATATACATATCTCAATAATTAATCCTGCAGTGAATATCATCCAAATCGTAGCAACAACAGGAGCTGTTGATAGATATTTTAATATATTATTCATTTTTATATTTCCTTAGTATTAAATTTAACGAGGAGAGACAGTTATTTCATCACTTTTAGCTAATAATTTATTGCTAGTTAACTCTTGTAGTGCTGCAAATGGCCATAGGAATCCAGAAACCATAAATTGAAATGCTAATGGAACATCAATAATAATCTCTTTTTCTGTTGGTTTATTATCTTGTTTAATTGCGATTAAATAACTGCGTCCAACCCAACCAATCCAACCAGTAATATATAAAAATAGTAAGCTTGGTAGTATAAATTCTCCTGCATGACTCCATCGTCCATCAGCAATTAAAATTAGAGTAAAATATATTAGTTTCTCTTTTTTAGCTATATGATTCATTTTCTTGAAATATAGCTATTATTTATTGCGTTAATATTATAAAAACCTATACAATAATTTGTTGTATTAATATGGATTATTTTTTTATGCATAGAATCTAGTATTATTTTAGTTAAATAATATTTATATTAATTAATAATTTATGAAAAATTTTTTGATTGTTAGAGATATTAAATTTACTAAGTGAATTAATTTTATGAATAATTGACCTCAAATAATTATTATTTCTTGATCGCAGTTTAGTTATTTTACTTTTTTCTCTTTTTCTTTTTTCAACTTTTTACAGTTTAACTGAGGTAATCCATCATTACCGCATAATAAATGTGATTGTTCATAACGACTAAATCTTAATTTAGTCTTATTAATTTGTGTTTCTAAAGCTAATGCAGGAGGAGTACCCGGTTCGTATTTTGATAATCTGCTTTCTAATTTTTTCACACTATTATTTAATCGTTGATGAAAAGGTGCAGAATCTTTGCAAGGTGATTAGAATAGCATTTATATAAATTTAGCCTTCTTCTAAAACTGTATAAATATTTTTCAATATATACAGCTTATAAATTAATTCAGTATTTAAGTTAATAGTTCATTATTATATTAGATCATATATTGAAGTAATAGCTATACAAATATATTATTTTATTAGTGTTAATATCTTAAAATGATTATAATTAATTGTAATAAATTGATTAATAATTTAATTATATTCTTATATTCAATTTTAATTCATCTATTTATTTATACTTTTAAAATATTCAATCAAAATTATATATAGAATTCTTCATATTATTTAAACCAGCTATATCAGCTTTTGCTATTAATGGTGATGATAGTAATAATGTTAATATTAACGATAATGTTAAAAAACGTTTCACCTTTTTTACTCCCTATTTTAAGTTAAATAATATTTTTTAATTAAATTAACGATATTGTTGATTCATTATTAAATATGAAATAGTTGTATAGCAAGTAGTATAATCATATATATATATTAGAATAATAATATAATATATTTTTATAGTTATCGACTATATATTAAAATTTACATTTATTATATTTACTTTTTTATTTTTTTTTGATTTCAATAACTAATTCTGCTAATATTATACTTATAATTTATATATTTTATACGGATTAATGTTATGAGTTTAATCAGTCAAGTAATTATAGATGCTGATGATGAACTACGGTATCCAACTATTGGTGAACTAGAGTTTTATTTAAATTTTTATTAATTAAATTTCTATTTATCTAATAAATACTTTATTGAAAAATAAATTTTTTTACAAAGGGTATATTAAATATAATTATATTATCTGAAATGAATTGTATTCATTACCATATTTAATAATAATCTAGTTATTAACAATCAATTGTCTTATATAAAGCCTATGTGTAATTTTATTAGCAGTATTTTTCAATAATATATAATTAAATTTATTTTAACTAATTTTTTTATTGATTTAGTAAAAATAAATCTTTTTTTAAACTTGGCTATATATATTTTTATTAATAAAGTCTAAAAATTTTTTTATCTTAAAAGCTGTACATATTGTAGAATTAAAATATTATTATAGTTTTGAAAAAGTGATTTATTTAATCAACTTTATTAAGTATTAGTGATTATCTTACAACTGGTGAAGATAGAATTCGGATAATCAGTTTATTACGGGATAGAGAAAAAGATATTATTGATTTTTATAAATTAATACAATAATTTAGTGTGTTCTTTTTTGAAGTATATAATATTTAAAGTAAACACGCTACTTATTTAATAATTTTGCGATTAATTAATTAAATTTATATAATTTATTCAATAAAAAAAGGTGTATGATTCTTTAATAATATATATTTTATAAACAATAATTTTATAAACAATAATTTTATAAACAATAATTTTATAAACAATAATTTTATAAACAATAATTTTATAAACAATAATTTTATAAACAATAATTTTATAAACAATAATTTTGTAAAAATATAACCTTAAATTAATTAAAATAATATTAAAAAAATTAATAGCAATTTAACATGTAAGTATATAATTAACTTAGTTTAATGATATTATTATAAATAATTTCTAATCTTTGTATAATTTTTATTAGATAATTTAAGATAATACATTCAATGAATAATGAAGCTTTATTATTATTAATGAATATCATAAAGTTTCGGTAACATAGATATAAATATCTATAGTTGTTAGAAAAGCTAGTAAAAAAATTTTTCAGTTACACCCAGAATATATTGCTCCTGGAGGAAATGCTTCTGGTGCTAGACAGAGATCTTTATGTTTAAGAGATTATGGATGGTATTGTTAACTTAGTTAATTACTATAATAAATTAGTTATTTTTGTGAAACAAAATTATTGGATTAGTAAAATATAAGTATTAATTTATTTATATATTTCAATTTTGTGTTGTTGATAATATAAATTAATAATTATATAAATTTTCAAAAATCAATTAATGCAATGTCTCATAATCAATAGGTAATTTGAAATAAAAATAGAAATCAATTTCTATTAGATTTATTAAAATTTTATAATTAATGTATATACATTATATGAATAATTACTGTTAAATCTTTAATCTAATAATATGCTTTATTAATAATAAGCTGTATATATTGAAAAATATTTGTACAGTTTTAAATAGGAGATTGTATATAATTAATCTACCTTTTATTGTTGAGTATCAATTTTTTTTAAGTTCTTTTAAAATATAGTTAATACTATAAACTTTTAACAATAAGCTTAAATCAATATTATATAAAATAGTTTAATACCGCTATTCAAGTATTTTAGTGATTTTTATACTTTAATTTTTGTTGAACTTAATGTTTAAATATTTTTAATTGCTTTCAATTAGGATTTGAAATAAATTTTTGATTAATTCTTAATATTTTATATTTTATATTTTATTATCAAATTTGTTCTTAAAAAAAGTAGCTTCAAAAAAGAGCTAAAAGTAAATAAATTTACATATTTAGTTCTGCAATCAAGTTTATAATAAAAGCTTAGATTAACTAAGAGTAATAACTTATGGTATATTAGCTGGGGATAAAGAACCAATTGAAAGTATTAGTATAATTGGTGTAAGAGAAATGTATAATTCTTTAGGAGTACCAATCATTGGCATGATTGATGCTATTCAATGTTTAAAAGAAGCAGCTTTTGAAATTTGTGAGAGTGAAAAAGACCAGCAATTTATTAGTCCTTATTTTGATTTTATACTTTCAGGAATGGCTTAGTAAATATTATGAATTTATCATAATATTTTCTACTTGCTTTTAATTTATTTAAGTGCTATACTTAGACCTATGCCCGGGTATATATTTTTATAATAAATTTAAATTGTCAGATTTGAAAAAAAGCAGCAAATAATTTAATTATAATTAGTATGTATACCGGGTTAATTATTTTTTTAGATTTTCTAGACTAAGATGCAATTAAAATAATTTTTAATTTAATTTAATTTATTTTAAACTACTTTATTATGAATTTTATTCAAGAATTCGAGTTACTTCTAAAGTCGAAATATCCAATTATCTATATAAATACTTCTGAAGAGGATAGATTAGAGTATATTATTACTCAATTCATTACTAAAAAATTCAATTTTAATATATTGTACTGGGATTTTGTAGAAGGTTTTAGTGGTAATCCTAATTACAATACTTTAGCTATTCGTAATCCTTCTAGTGCCTTAGATATTATTAAAGATTTATTAGGTCCTTATATTATTGTTCTACGTGATTATAATCTATTCTTTAGTGATAACGCTATACTTCGTAAGTTACGAAATCTTGTGGTTCATCTTAAAAATGCTTCTGTTACTTTAGTAATTACTTCATGTGAAATAAAAGTTCCTATTTTTTTAACTGAAATAATAACAATATTAAAGTTTCCATTGCCTAATGAATATGAAATTAAACAAGAAATATTAAAGATTTGTTCTTTCTCAAATCAAACTTATCCTATTGAAATATTGAATAATTTAGTTAGAGTGTGTAAAGGTTTATCATTAGATAGAATTCGACAAGTATTATGTAAGGTCTATGTTAAGTATGGCTGTATTAATAATGTCTGTTTAGACTTTATTCTAAATGAAAAAAAACAAGTGATTAGTGAAACTCAAATTTTAGAATTTCTTGAAAACGATTTATCGCTCTCTGATATTGGTGGTTTAAGTGAACTAAAAAATTGGTTATTTTTAAGATCTAATTCTTTTTCAGATCAAGCTTTATTATATGGATTGCCCTATCCTAAAGGACTATTACTTACAGGAGTACAGGGAACAGGTAAATCAATGATTGCTAAAGCAATTGCAAATGACTGGCAATTGCCTTTATTACGCTTGGATATAGGTAAACTATTTGGAGGTGTAATTGGAGAATCAGAATTTAGAATTAGAAGAATGATAGAAATTACTGAGTCTTTATCTCCATGTATTTTATGGATTGATGAAATAGATAAAGGATTTGGTGGTATTGGAACAACTAATGATAGTGGCACGACGAGCCGTGTTTTTGCAACTTTTATTACATGGTTGTCGGAAAAAACATCTCCTATCTTTATCATCGCAACTGCTAATAATATTCATTATCTTCCCCCAGAATTATTACGAAAAGGTAGATTTGATGAAGTCTTTTTTATAGGATTGCCTTCACTTCAAGAAAGAGAAGAAATTTTTCAATTGCATTTATCTAAAGTTAGATCCGCAACTTGGTTTAGTTACGATATTAAATATTTAAGTAAATTATGTGATTCGTTTTCTGGTGCAGAAATTAAGCAAGCTATTATAGACGCTATGTATATAGCTTTTAATGAAAAAAGAGACTTTAATACACAAGATATAATTATTGCTATTAAAAATATTATTCCTTTAGGTCAATCTCATAAGAAAGAGTTAGATTCAATCCAGAATTGGGCTGCTACTGGAAGAATACGTAGAGCATCATAAATTATATCAATTAGCAAAGAGTTATTAATTATTAATTTATTATATAAATAATAATATTATGATAAAAAAAATATTTAATTAAGTAGTATTTTATAATATGAATACCACAAATTATATTAATGAGTTGCAAGAAGATGTTAAATTATTACTTAATAAGAGTCCAAAACAGCAATTAGAATTTATTAATCTAATGAAAGTTAATGAAAATATTAATTTAGAAATTCTTTTTCAATTTTTAAATTATAGATTATTAATTAATAAGCTTGAACCTAATTTTGTAGATGGTTCCGTATATAGAATTTTAAAATTATCTGATGATTTTAAAATTTATGAATTACTAGAAACACACTTTAAAAATGGTATAGTTAGTTTATCAACAGACTCAAATCTTAATTATTATCACTTGAATGATTTATTAATTAAGAAAGATTTTTTAGAAGCAGACAAGTTAACTAATCAAAAACTGTGTGAATTAGCACAGTTACCTAATAATCAAAGAGATTGGCTATATTTTAGTGATATTAAAAAGATACCTTTTAATGATTTATTATTAATTGATAGATTATGGCAAATTTATTCTGAGGGTAAGTTCGGTTTTTCTGTTCAAAGAAAAATTTGGTTAAGTGTTAATAAAGATTGGAATATATTATGGAAAAAAATTGGTTGGAAGCAAGATGATAAATTATCTCGCTATCCTATCGATTTTCAATGGAATCTTAATGCTCCTAATGGACATTTACCTTTATCTAATCAATTGCGAGGTAATCAGGTATTGAATGCTTTATTTCAGTTGGAGATTTGGGAATCAACTTAATAGTTAAATAAATATATTCTCTTAAAAGTTTATTGTTTTTTTTATTTTTGATTTGTTAGCTCTTATTTTAAATTTATATAATTCATTAAGGGAGCTTATTTTTGATTTTACTTATTGATAATTATGATAGTTTTACGTATAATTTAGTACAGTACATCGGAGAGAAAAATTATCCTATAGTTGTTTATAGAAATGATAAAATCAATATAGAAGAAATCTATAGAATCAACCCTGATAAAATTATTATTTCTCCTGGTCCTGGTAGACCTGAGAAATCAGGTATCTGTTTAGATATTATTAAAGAATTTGGTGAATTTATACCAATTTTAGGAGTGTGTCTGGGTCATCAAGCTATAGGCTGCTTTTATGGTTCTGAAGTTATAAAAGTTAATAAATTAATGCATGGAAAAACCTCTAATATTTATCATAATGGTGATGTATTATTTAAAGGTGTACCTAGTCCATTTATTGCAACTCGTTATCACAGTTTAATAATAAATTCTATAAATATGTCTTCTTATCTGTCAGTTATTGCTTGGACTAATGATAATATTATAATGGGATGTAAGCATAGAGTCTATCATAAAGTTTATGGAATACAATTTCACCCAGAAAGTATATTAACTGAATATGGTAGAGCGATATTAAGTAATTTTCTGAAACTTTAAGAGAAAATATATATTATGAATTTAAAACCTGCATTATTAGTACTTGAAGATGGAACTTTCTATAAAGGTCATTCTATTAATAATGATCCACTTACATCAATTGGTGAGGTAGTATTTAATACTGGTATGACAGGTTATCAAGAAATATTTACTGATCCTAGTTATTATGGTCAAATCGTTATCTTTACTTATCCTGAGTTAGGTAATACTGGAGTCAATGAAGAAGACTATGAATCAAAAAATATACAGTTGAAAGGCGCTATTGTTAAACGTATTTCCAATTTTTCTAGTAGTTGGAGACAGAAGAATTCTTTTATTAATTTTTGTCTAAATAATAATATTATTTTACTTTGTAATATTGATACTAGATCATTAACGAAACACTTGAGAAATTTTGGTGCGATGAATGGTGGTATAATGTGGATCGTTAAAATACTTAATAAATCTTATATTGATTATAAAATTTTAAATAAGCACTTTAAGTCAATAATTATTTGAAGAAATTAGTATAGTTTTTATTTTTAATTATAATATTATGATATTCCTATCTGTGGATATACTATAGATAAAGTTTAGTCTAATTACTATTAAATTTTTGCTACTATAAAAAAACTTAATATTTCTATTTCTTTTATAAGTATTTGAATCGATATATTTATGAATATAGTATTTATTAATAATATTTATTTATTATTCTATTTAAGCTGTATGGATATAATTATCCTTGTACAGTTTATAAGGGGCTATGCTGTATTTATCTACTTTTTTCAAATGAATTTTTAGACTATAATGAATTATTACTAAAAGTGCGCAATAGTCCTAAAATGCAAGGTTTGAATTTAGTTAAAGCTGTTACAACTAAACGAGAATTTTTATGGAGTTGGGATCAAGAAAAGAAAAATTCTAAAATCATTAAAATGCTTGTTATAGATTTTGGTGTAAAAACTAATATCTTAAGACAATTATCTCAATATAGTTGTTCATTATTAGTAGTTCCTGAAAATATTAATATAAAACGTATCATACAGCTAAATCCTGATGCAATTATCCTTACTAATGGTCCTGGTGATCCTGCATCAGCAAAAACAGCAGTTGCTACTGTAGGGGAAATTATAAATTCTTATCCACAAATTCCTATATTTGGTATTTGTCTGGGGCATCAAATTTTAAGCTTGGTCTTCGGTAGTACTACCTTTAAATTAAAATTTGGTCATCGTGGTCTCAACCATCCTAGTGGATTGAGTAAGCAAGTAGAAATAACGAGTCAAAATCATGGTTTTGCTGTTCAGTTAAATGATACTAGTAATACTAAAATTCAAATTAATTATATTAATTTAAATGATAATACTTTGGCTGGAGTATCTTATAAAGACAAACCTATATTCTCTGTTCAACATCATCCAGAGGCTAGCCCAGGTCCACATGACTCTATGTATCTATTTTCAGATTTTATTGATTTAATTAAATATAGTCTTTAATAATTAGTATTATTTAAAAATTTTAGAATATTAATTAATATTCTAAAATTTTTAAATAATACTAATTAAATTTATTTAGTTTAACTTATCTTTCCATTTTATAATTACAGTCCCCCAGGTTAATCCTGCTCCAAATCCTGCCATTATTATTAGATCATTATCCTGTATTTTATTCTCTAATATAGCTTCATCTAGTGCTATAGGAATTGAGGCTGCTGATGTATTACCATATTTGTATAAATTATTTAGAATTTTATTTTGAGGTATAGATAATTGTTCTCCTATCGCTTTTAGTATTCGTATATTAGCTTGATGTAATAATAACCAGTCTATATCTTCTATTTGAATTTGATATGTATTTAAGCAGTTTAGTATAGCTTCTGGTACTTTGGAAATAGCAAATTTATAGATTTCTTTTCCATTCATTTGAATGAAATTATATTGTCTATTAAAGACTTGAATAGCTATATTTTGTTGTAATAAATCTTTAGAAGATAAAGTTAGCTCTGAGTTTAACTCTCCATTCGTTTTAATCTGAAATCCTAAAATATGTTGCTTAATAGTAGATTTTAATATAGCAGCTCCAGCACCGTCTCCGAATAATATACAGGTAGATCTATCTTGCCAATCAACAAATTTTGACATAACATCAGCACCTATAACTAATACTGTTTTATATATACCTGTATTAATAAATTGACTAGCTGTAATTATTCCAATTATAAAACCTGAACATGCTGCAGTTATATCAAAAGCAGCAGCATTAAATGCTTTAATCCTATATTGTATTTTAGCTGCACTTCCAAATAAATCATCTGGAGTAGATGTTGCTAAAATAATTAAGTCTATCTCTGCTGGGTCTATATTACCTTTTTTAATTGCTTCTAATGCTGCGTTACTGCCTAAATCTACTAATGAATAATCGTCCTTACAGATTCGTCTTTCTTCTATACCTGTTCTACTTTTAATCCATTCATCGGATGTATCTACCATTTGACTGATTATTTCATTGCTTATAATATTATTCGGTAGATAAGAGCATAAAATAGGTTTAACCTTTTTTATAGCTATAAGAGTATATTTTTATACATATAGCTATATTTTATAAATATTGATTTTATTCATAATATTATATTCTATATGCAATCTATGCATCATTTTGTTAGTTAGTATTTTTATTATATGATAGAAGGGAAATAGGTGTTCTATAGTAATTTGCTAGGTCAACAGACTACCATATTAGTTGAATTAAAACACATATTTTTTAAGTCTATTATTTATCACCGTAATATATCCTTCATCTAGTTATACTATAAATTATAAATAGTGAATATAGTATATATGTAACTAACTATAAATCTGTTTTATATTTATGATTTCATTATAATATAATAATTTTTAACTTTTACCTGTTGATAGAATATAGGTACCATTTAAATTAGATGATGTCATTATAATTTTTAATTCTAATATTAATTTAGTAGTATTATTTTAATTAGTGAATCTTTAAAATATTGAAAAATTCAACATAGTAATGTTATTTAGTGATATTATTACCATGTTGAATTGTTTTAGATTTTAACTTAAATAATATTAATTTTAAGTATGAATAAACTGAATTAGAAATTATTATTACCAGCCCTTTTCTGATTGGGATAATACATAATTTGCTACATCCTCAATATCATCATCTGTTAAGCGCCCACCAAATGCAGGCATAGCATTTTTTCCATTAGTTACTTGGTACGTGATTGCTGAAATACTATTCATGTCGTTAGTAGCTAGAGCTTCTTTTTTAAGAGTTTTCTCTGCCATAATTGCATTATTTCCTCCAGCATGACATGCTGAACAATTAGCTGAGAAGACTTGTTCTCCATGTTCAATATTTACTGCATAGCTTATCTGAGAACTTATTACTAATGCTGTTATCAATATTGTACTTAGAATAAAAGATATTTTTTTCAAAACATTATCTCCTGGATAATTTAAGTTGATTAGATATAAATCTATTGAATTTTATTAGTTTATTATTAGATATTATACAATATAAATAAACAGCTGATCTCTTTAAAGTTATATATTTATTTATTAAAGTTAAATTTATCTTAATAATAAATTTTGCCTCCACCCCATTTTTCAGATACTACTTTAGGTTGTAATAATATATGACCGGCAATAGTATATAAATCATCATCAGTTAAATTTCTCATTTTTGGGAAAATTTCTGCACTTTTAACACTAGGATGTATTTGGTCTATATCTTCTCTACCATCATAGCTTCTAGGATTTTTCATAAATGATATTAACGCTTCTATATTATTTCTTGGAGGTGTTGCTAAACTTAAAGATTCTTCTTCTAATCCAATATTTGGATTAGTTTTAGTAATTCCTCCTGCGTGGCATTGTGCACATGTATTATTAAAAAGACGTTTACCTTTTTTAACTTGTTCTAGCGTTAAAACTATATTTTCTCCATTATCATTTAATTTTACTGTTCTTGTTGTTTCATCTAGCTCTATTGCATGAGTATAATTAATATTAGTACTAATATTAATTATTAAAAGAAGTACTAGACTAGAAATAAAATAATTTTTTTTAAGTATCATTTTTTAATCCTTATTTTAGTTGTAAAACTTTATGCTTATCGAATAGTTTTTAGTATGATTTTATAATTATTACTGTGTTTTATTTTGTAGTACAGTGATGATTCAATAATTAATTTTTTATTAATTTAAATTATATTATATACTTTAAGTTATAAACTACTGTATTAAGTATTTTACAAATTTATAGCACTGTAAATTAATTTAAGTTTATCAGTATATTATTGTTTAATAAAGATAATATAATTATCTTTAATTCTATATTATATTCTATAATTTACTACTACTTAAAAGATAATACAATACTTTCAAGTACTGTATTATCATAAATTTTGTGATGCAAAATTCTTATTAAGAATATCATTGGATTGGATTGGATTAGTAAGTGTCGTTTAGCACCCTAAGAAAATTTAAGATATATTAATTATTGGTATAATTCTTTTCCTAGTCTTATTGCTAAAACTCCGGATACTAAAGCTATTAATAAAGCAATGAAGATTTGACCGTCACTAATCATTTTATTTTACTCCGCATATTATATTATTGTGCTTATTTCTTAAATTGTATCAGAATATTTTTTTAAAAATATTCTAGTTGTCAATAAAGTTAACTAAAACTGTACATTTATTAATGATTACTTTTATAACTGATTGTGTGTTAGTACTGAGACATGTTTTAAGCTAAAAAAAATAGATTTAATTTAATTATGTCTTTAATATTTTTTAGTTTTATTCTAAAACAATATTTTATTTATAATTTAAATATTTAAAAATGATAAAAAAATTAATCATGCTTGACATTTTTTAAAAAAAATATTAATCTATTATTTAATATTTGGTTAATACTAAGTAAAAAATTTCTGGATACCATGGAGAGTTTGATCCTGGCTCAGAAAAATTTCTGGATACCATGGAGAGTTTGATCCTGGCTCAGGATGAACGCTGGCGGCATGCCTAACACATGCAAGTCGAACGGAAGTTTTTCGGAACTTTAGTGGCGGACGGGTGAGTAACGCGTGAGAATTTGCCTTTAGGAGGAGAACAACAATTGGAAACGATTGCTAAATCTCCATATGCTGAAAAGTGAAAAAGAGAAATCTGCCTGAAGAAAAGCTCGCGTCTGATTAGCTAGTTGGTAGAGTAAAAGCCTACCAAGGCAACGATCAGTAGTTGGTCTGAGAGGACGATCAGCCACACTGGGACTGAGACACGGCCCAGACTCCTACGGGAGGCAGCAGTGGGGAATTTTCCGCAATGGGCGAAAGCCTGACGGAGCAATGCCGCGTGAGGGAAGAAGGCTCGTGGGTTGTAAACCTCTTTTCTTAGGAAAGAATTTTGACGGTACTTAAGGAATAAGCATCGGCTAACTCCGTGCCAGCAGCCGCGGTAATACGGAGGATGCAAGCGTTATTCGGAATCACTGGGTGTAAAGCGTCTGTAGGTTGTTTAGCAAGTCTGCTGTTAAAGATCGGGGCTTAACCCTGAGAAAGCAGTGGAAACTGTTTAACTAGAGAATGGTAGAGGTAGAGGGAATTTCCAGTGTAGCGGTGAAATGCGTAGATATTGGGAAGAACACCAGTGGCGAAAGCGCTCTACTGGGCCATTTCTGACACTGAGAGACGAAAGCTAGGGGAGCGAATGGGATTAGATACCCCAGTAGTCCTAGCCGTAAACGATGGATACTAGATGTTGTGCGTATCAACTCGGACAGTATCGTAGCTAACGCGTTAAGTATCCCACCTGGGGAGTATGCTCGCAAGAGTGAAACTCAAAGGAATTGACGGGGGCCCGCACAAGCGGTGGAGCATGTGGTTTAATTCGATGCAACGCGAAGAACCTTACCAGAACTTGACATATCGCAAACTTTTTTGAGAAAAATTGGTGCCTTAGGGAATGCGAATACAGGTGGTGCATGGCTGTCGTCAGCTCGTGTCGTGAGATGTTGGGTTAAGTCCCGCAACGAGCGCAACCCTTATTTTTAGTTGCCATCATTTAGTTGGGGACTCTAGAAAGACTGCCGGTGATAAACCGGAGGAAGGTGAGGATGACGTCAAGTCAGCATGCCCCTTACGTTCTGGGCTACACACGTGCTACAATGGGTAGGACAAAGAGCAGCTAACTTGTGAAAGTAAGCAAATCTCGTAAACCTATTCTAAGTTCGGATCGCAGGCTGCAACTCGCCTGCGTGAAGGTGGAATCGCTAGTAATCGCCGGTCAGCTATACGGCGGTGAATCCGTTCCCGGGCCTTGTACACACCGCCCGTCACACCATGGAAGCTGGCCATGCCCGAAGTCGTTACTTTAACCTTTTGGAGGAGGGCGCCTAAGGCAGGGCTAGTGACTGGGGTGAAGTCGTAACAAGGTAGCCGTACTGGAAGGTGCGGCTGGATCACCTCCTTTTAGGGAATTATAATTGTAATACATATAAAATATGTATGCTGTAAATATTCCGGGGGTATAGCTCAGTTGGTAGAGCGCTGCCTTTGCAAGGCAGATGTCAGCGGTTCGAGTCCGCTTACCTCCACGTCAATTATTGATTATAATAATTGGTGTTAAAATTAATTTCAAATGAATAAGAGCTTACGGTGGATACCTTGGTATTCAGAAGCGATGAAGGGCGTGACTACCAGCGAAATGCTTCGGGGAATTGGAAGTAAATTATGATCCGGAGGTTCCCGAATAAGAAAACTTTTTAAACTAATTACTGAATTTATAGGTAAGAAAGAGCAAACCTAGTGAACTGAAACATCTTAGTAGCTAGAGGAAAAGAAAGCAAAAGCGATTTCCTTAGTAGCGGCGAGCGAACTGGAATCAGCCTAAACCATATTTAATATGGGGTTGTGGGACAGCACTAATAAGATTAAAAAAAGTTAGATGAAACAGTTGGAATGCTGTATCGTAGAAGGTGAAAATCCTGTAATCGAAAACTTGATTTACTTAGTTGTATCCCGAGTAGCATGGGGCACGTGAAATCCCGTGTGAATCAGCGAGGACCACCTCGTAAGGCTAAATATTACTGAATAACCGATAGTGAAACAGTACCGTGAGGGAAAGGTGAAAAGAACCCCGGGAGGGGAGTGAAATAGAACATGAAACCGTAAGCTTACAAGCAGTGGAAGAACGACTTAACGTTTGACCTCGTGCCTGTTGAAGAATGAGCCGGCGACTTGTATGTAGTGGCAGGTTAAAGCAGAGAATGCTGGAGCCATAGTGAAAGCGAGCTTGAATAGAGCGATAGTCACTATTTACAGACCCGAACCCGGATGATCTAGCCATGGCCAGGATGAAACTTAGGTAACACTAAGTGGAGGTCCGAACCGACTGATGTTGAAAAATCAACGGATGAGCTGTGGCTAGCGGTGAAATACCAATCGAATTCGGAGCTAGCTGGTTCTCCCCGAAATGCGTTGAGGCGCAGCGGTTGAAATTAAACTTAGGGGTAAAGCACTGTTTCGGTGCGGGCTGCGAAAGCGGTACCAAATCGATGCAAACTAAGAATACTAAGTGATGAATCAATCAGTGAGACAGTGAGGGATAAGCTTCATTGTCAAAAGGGAAACAGCCCAGACCACCAGTTAAGGCCCCTAAATAGTTACTAAGTGGCAAAGGAGGTGGGAATGCATTAACAACCAGGAGGTTTGCTTAGAAGCAGCAATCCTTTAAAGAGTGCGTAATAGCTCACTGGTCTAGTGATCCTGCGCCGAAAATGAACGGGACTAAGTAACTTGCCGAATCTGTGGGATGTTTATGCATCGGTAGGGGAGCGTTCTGCTTAGATTGAAGCATTAACGAAAGTGGATGTGGACAAAGCAGAAGTGAGAATGTCGGCTTGAGTAGCGAAAACATTGGTGAGAATCCAATGCCCCGGAAACCTAAGGATTCCTCTGGAAGGCTCGTCCACGGAGGGTTAGTCAGGACCTAAAATGAGGCCGAAAGGCGTAATTGATGGACAACAGGTTAATATTCCTGTACTATTTATTATTGATATCGAGGGACGGAGAAGGCTAAACTAGCCGGATGTTGGTTACCGGTTTAAACGTTAAAGGTTATAATAAGTGGTGAAAACACTTAGAGCTAAGACGTGAGTACAAAATACTACGGTATTAAAGTAGTTGATGTCATACTTCCTAGAAAAGCTTGTAATATCATAAATAATGAATACCTGTACCCTAAACCGACACAGGTAGGTAAGTAGAGTATACTAAGGGGCGCGAGATAACTCTCTCTAAGGAACTCGGCAAAATAGCCCCGTAACTTCGGAAGAAGGGGTACCCTGTATAGGGTTGCAATAACCAGGCCCAAGCGACTGTTTACCAAAAACACAGGTCTCCGCGAAGTCGTAAGACAATGTATGGGGGCTGACGCCTGCCCAGTGCCGGAAGGTTAAAGAAATTGGTTAGTCATAAAACGAAGCTAGTAACTGAAGCCCCGGTGAACGGCGGCCGTAACTATAACGGTCCTAAGGTAGCGAAATTCCTTGTCGGGTAAGTTCCGACCCGCACGAAAGGCGTAACGATTTGGGTACTGTCTCGGAGAGAGACTCGGCGAAATAGACATGTCTGTGAAGATGCGGACTACCTGCACCAGGACAGAAAGACCCTATGAAGCTTTACTGTAGCTTGAGATTGGGTTCGGGCTTTTCTTGCGCAGCATAGGTGGGAGGCAATGAGAATACTTTTGTGGAAGTATTGGAGCTATCAGTGAGATACCACTCTAGAAAAGCTAGAACTCTAACTTTTGACCGTTATCCGGCGAAAGAACAGTCTCTGGTAGGCAGTTTGACTGGGGCGGTCGCCTCCTAAAAGGTAACGGAGGCGTGCAAAGGTTCCCTCAGACTGGTCGGAAATCAGTCGTAGAGTGTAAAGGTATAAGGGAGCTTGACTGCAAGACCTACAAGTCGAGCAGAGACGAAAGTCGGCCTTAGTGATCCGACGGTTCCGAGTGGAAGGGCCGTCGCTCAACGGATAAAAGTTACTCTAGGGATAACAGGCTGATCTCCCCCAAGAGTTCACATCGACGGGGAGGTTTGGCACCTCGATGTCGGCTCATCGCATCCTGGGGCGGTAGTACGTCCCAAGGGTTGGGCTGTTCGCCCATGAAAGCGGTACGCGAGCTGGGTTCAGAACGTCGTGAGACAGTTCGGTCCATATCCGGTGTAGGCGTTAGAGTATTGAAAGGATTTCTCCTTAGTACGAGAGGACCGGGAGAGACGCACCGCTGGTGTATCAGTTATTGTGCCAACAGTAAACGCTGAGTAGCCAAGTGCGGAACGGATAACCGCTGAAAGCATCTAAGTGGGAAGCCAACCTTAAGATGAGTACTCTCACCGTTTTAAACGGTTAAGGTCACGGCAAGACTAGCCGTTATATAGGCGTTAAGTGTAAGTATAGTAATATATTCAGCTGAAACGTACTAACAGACCGAGGGTTTGATTTAATTTTACATCAATTATTGTAATCTATATGCTTTGGTGTTTTTAGCGTAATGGAACCACTTTGATCCATCTCGAACTCAGTTGTGAAACGTTACAGCGGCGAAAATA